TTTTTCTTTTTTTTTTTACGTATTTGTTTATGAATATTAATTTTGAAAGGTATATACGTGAGACAAAATCTACTAAATTAATCTTAATCTATTTCTTTTAAATACCCTAATATCGTGGTCTCATTTTATAATACCTCGGGAGCTAATGAAACTATTTTAGTAAAATTGAACTGTCTCAATTCTCGGGCAATCGCACCAAAAACTCGAGTTCCTTTTGGATTTCCTTCTTGATCAATCACAACTGCAGCATTGTCATCATATCGTATTATCATACCGTTGTCACGTTTAAGTTCTTTACAAGTACGGACAATTACAGCTCTGACCACTTCTGATCTTTCTAGAGGCATGTTTGGGACTGCGTCTTTGATCACAGCAACAATAACGTCACCAATATGAGCATATCGACGATTGCTAGCTCCTATGATTCGAATACACATCAATTCTCGAGCCCCGCTGTTATCTGCTACATTCAAATGGGTCTGAGGTTGAATCATATCATTTTTTTTTATCTGTTTTTTACAATACAAAGGTCGAAGAAAAAAAGAAATATTGTTTATCTAAAAAAAGAAACCTGCACCCGCTATTTTTTTTTTACCCAAGGCTTATTTCTTTTTTATCCCGAAATGATGAATTGAGCTCGTATAGGCATTTTGGACGCTGCTATTGAAATAGCCCTTCTAGCTATATTTTCTGTTACTCCACCCATTTCATAAAGGATTCGACCTGGTTTAACAACAGCTACCCAATATTCGGGAGAGCCTTTACCTGAACCCATACGTGTTTCTGCGGGTCTTACTGTAACTGGTTTATCTGGAAATATACGGACCCATATTTTTCCACCACGACGTGCATTTCGTGTCATTGCTCGTCGACCTGCTTCTATTTGTCTAGATGTGATCCAAGCGGGTTCAAGTGCCTGAAGAGCGTATTTACCAAAACAAATATGATTACCTCGATAAGATATTCCCTTCATTCTTCCTCTATGTTGTTTACGGAATCTGGTTCTTTTGGGGTTATAGTTGATGGTTTGTTTTGAATTCCATCTCTACTACAGAACCGGACGTGAGAGTTTCTTCTCATCCAGCTCCTCGCGAATAAAATGAATTCAAATTAAAGATTTTGAATTCAGATATAATTTGAATTAAGATATACATGTATTTAATAAATAATATACTGAATCATGGATTTCATTTAATCTAGATCAAATCTATTATTAATTTGTATATCTTGTTTGTATAGATAACTAAATATATTAAATAACTATTTTTTTCTTATATTTATATATATGGTTTTTAGAATGTTAAAACGAATCTTTCTTTTGTTTTACTCTTTATCGTATTGGATTCACTCAAATTTAGCAATCCAAGAAAATAAAGTTTTCGCGGGCGAATATTTACTCTTTCAATTTATATTTCAGTTCTATCATTAGTTCATAACTTTTCCGAATAGATAAATTGGTCTCTGGTCGGTTCCGCCATCCCGATCAATGAATCATTTGAATTCATTTTCACTAGAATCTTTTGAATTCACAGGTTCCATCGTTCCCATCGCTTCTTACTTTATGGTTAGGTCTCAATTCTACAATGGAGCTATTAGTTCTTGAGTCAATATTCTTAGTCTTTATTGGCTCGAAGCTCTTTATTTTTTGTTCGATGAGTAGATCCATTTAATGATGAATCCGTATTGATGCTTTATTACACAGCTTTTTTCTGAGATGACTCATAGACCTTACATATTGGAATTATATATCATCAATATTCTTTTTCTTTCTTTCTCTCATCCTTCCATTTATCCATACCCTTTATTTTTTTGTTTCGATTGACAACTTAGAAGCAGATTTTTTTAATAAAAAAAGATTTCAGTTGCTACAACAATATGAACAATATATCATATCTTGACTGGTTCTTTGGATCCAGATAATACGAAGTGATGAGTTGGTTATTACTTCTATAGTTATTTGTTTATACTATGGGGCTGGTTTTTTATACTAACCCTCAAAAAACCAACGAGTCACACACTAAGCATAGCAATTTTATCAAAAGATTAATTGAATTTTTATTCAACCCTATAGAATTATAATTTTTCATTTTTTTTTTATTGAACAGAAAAGAAAAAGAAGAAACGAATTTATCATTTTTTGTTCCATCGCTGGATAGAATGGAAATGCAAATAAAGGTTTATTATTCCCCGTCTATAAATATCCAAATTTTGATGCCTAATACCCCATAGATCGTTCGAACTGTATAGGAACAATAATCAATTTTAGCTCGAATGGTTTGTAGTGGAACCCTACCCTCTCTGATCCATTCAACACGCGCAATTTCTTTTCCGTCAATACGTCCTGCAATTTGCACTTGAATTCCTTTTGTATCTGCTTGTTCAGTTAATTCTATAGCCTTTTTCATTGCTTTGCGAAAAGAAACTCTATTTTTTAATTGGCCAGCTATAAATTCTGCAAGAATATTAGGGTTTCCATAAGGCTTTTCAATTCGTGTGATAG